TAAATATAGGGAAAGGGTTAAAGAATAAAAATATTCTTTTTCATTGAAAGATTTCTTATCAATAGATTTCACACGATTTGACAATAGGATTACTAGTAATCCCTGTCGTTCTCACTAAAGCCCATATCCGTGTGGATATTAATATTAATATATCACCTTTTTCTCTGTTACAATACGACAATTCTAAATGGAAATAGTTTTAATTAAAAAAAATTATTAAGAATATATGTGTGTGTGCTATATGCCTTATTTCTCTGGGATTGTAGTTCAATCGGTCAGAGCACCGCCCTGTCAAGGCGGAAGCTGCGGGTTCGAGCCCCGTCAGTCCCGACCTAGTATCCGATGAGTCCACTGATTCATCTCTTTATTTTCTTTCAAGGGGCGGGGTGAGGAGTGGGATCTAATTCCCAGAGGGTCCTTATTTGTTTCTTTATTTTTCGTTTCTAATTTCTTATTGAGAAAATAAAATAATGGCAATTTCAATTACTTCATTCAATCAATTAGTACCGATCGGTGGGGGATAGACATATGTGGATTGCTACAATGGTTGGTAGCACCATATTTAGGATTCCAAGAGATAGTGTACTTTACTTGACTTGTCCGGTTTTTGATTGCTCCTGATCCGTGGAAGGGAATCCAATACCCGTATCACCAGAGCACATACAGAAATTTGGATTCTTTTATTGTACGATACAAACAAAATTAACTTAATTTTAACATAGTTACCTTGAAAAAATTTCAGATTAAAGCTATCCCCCTTCTAGCTCCGATTTTTTATAACCTAAATTACTAATTGGAAACAATCTAAATCTATTTATCAAACTGTACACTTCATTTTTTGTGTCCCAGTACCAATCGAAGGAAAGAAAGGAGCATTTTCATTTTATTTTAATAAAAGAAAGATCAAACAAAGAAAAGATCCACCCCTCCTCTCTTAGTGAGGGAATGAATAATCTTTTTTTATTCCCATTGAAAGGGAAGGGCCTATCGAAGAAAGAATAAAAAAAAATAGTGAATTAATTTATCAATTAGATCTTTTCTTCTTCCTTTTTCCATTGCACTTCTACTATTTTGGTTTGTTTGTGACCAATGGAAGTGGAAGGTGGGTCAGATGCTACCTCATTATATGATATGATTCTATTAAAGAAGACGGTAGGTTATAGAAAATAACGAATGGATAAAGAATGCTAAATTCAAGGGGATTCTTGATTGGAGCAGGAATTCCATTTTTTATTACGTTTTTATTCCGTATGAATAAAAGATCTTCCTATGTTATACTATTCCATTCTCGACGATGAATAGATTTGATAGCTCAGATATTGTTATTCATGATATTGATCCGATTCAATATCAGCGGGATGTATTCCTCCCGTTGAATTTACACGAGAAAGATTTAGAATCTCTATGGGATTAGATCCCGAGTTATTATGAAGTAAAAAAACGATGAAATTATGGAAGTCAATATTCTCGCATTTATTGCTACTGCACTGTTCATTCTAGTTCCTACTGCTTTTTTACTTATTATTTACGTAAAAACAGTCAGTCAAAATGATTAATTTGATTGAATAAAGCTTTAAGCTTTACTTCTGAGTTCTTATCAATAATGGAAGAAATGTAAAGGGGTTCAAATTCCACGTCTTAAATGAAATGAGCGGATTAAAATCAGCAGTATATGAGATCTGATAGTATGGTAGAAAGAAATATAGGAACCTTTCTACCACACTATTTATTAGTGTATAATTCTACCACACTATCGATTATTATATAAAATTAGAAAGTTTGACAAAGATATATAAGGCTTAATTAATATGGATCACTCTGTACTATGTATATTGATATATACGTAGATACTAAATGACATATTGCAATATACATATAAATAGTACCCCAATTAGAGTTCTTTGCTACATGCATGCTACATCCATTTGATTTGTACCGATTTTGATGAATATGATATAATCGACTGCCCACTTTGACTCTTATGTCTTACGGTTCTAAATTTCTAGTTTTTTATTATTTTATTTATTTCTCCAATATGGATCCTGGGATCCGACGAAATAATCAAATCAATGGAAGAAGATATGGTACGGGCATAGACATAGAATAGATTATAGAAAATAAACCCAGTCGTCATCTTTTTTTAGCATTCCGAAAAGGAGTAATTGATTTAGCTACTTTCAGGTGATTCAAGGAATTCCATGGGAAATTCTTTATATTTGTAAAAAGAGTAGTCCATACCACCTATTTCTATCGCGTGAACCATGATAATTAAGTGAGTCGATACAACATAAAGAATATTTCTAGGAATCTAAAACAAAGGTAAATGCGCAATATGTGAATCGCCCAACGCACGCACGATCTTATTATTTATGCGTAGTACTTCGTTGGACAAACATTATATCGATGTTTTCCTCGGTATAAAGTACGTATCTACATAATAAATAACAGATAGACTTCCTCTTTGAACAGTAAAGCGAGAAACAAATAAAAAAGAGGTTGGTTGCTCCTCATTGTAATATCCATATAGAATTCTGTGAAAAGCTAGTTGCATCGAAATAGAATATTTAGGATGAATTCGGTTGGAAAAAATTTCATATCATGTGTATTCCTTTTACTTTCAAAATACGAACATGGGAATCGTTGAAATATTTTTTTATTTAATTTAAAGGTTATTCCTCATCTATTACATTACCTTAACCGGATTCCCTTATAATTTTGAAATGAAGATATTTTTCTTTAAAAACGCTTTGCAGAACAATCTATGAAACTTAAATTATTGATACAGTTTTATTACTCAACTCAAGTAAATTAGTAATGACCCTAGAGTCCACTTCTTCCCCATACTACGAGTGAAAGGGAAAATGTAAAGACTACCATTAAAGCAGCCCAAGCAAGACTTACTATATCCATGTGAATTATGTCTCCTATCTCTATGAATATGAAGAAACTCTTCCATTATTGATCACTAATACTAATGTAATCAATGGCACAGAGTCAAAAAGGGATTCTGAACGAAGGCTATTGATGAACCAATCCAATAACTCCACCTATAACAAGTTCATATATGATTTCTGGTAGAATTTGGAAGCATTAAGTACAAGCAAGATACACAGTTACTTTCTTGTAATTATCGAGGGAATGCTATTAATGGAAAATGGAGGAATAGTAAGACCTATTGTTTTGTTTCTTTTGTTACCCTTCATAATAAAATAATAAAAAAGCATAACAATATACAATCAAGATAGATCACTATCTATCCCATATCTCTATCTACTGTTTGATCTAATCCTTATGGCCTCCCGAGTATTTCACAAAGACACTCGGGAGACTTTCTATTACATTCTTGCTTGGATGTTACCGAATAAAGAAGTTTTTTTTTTCCACTTTTATTCTTTATTTTTATTCTATAAAATCTATAAAAGAAGCCAATTATTCATCCAATCCTGAATGTCTGAGCACTCATAAATTCTCGTGAGTCTGTATACAAAGCATCTTCCACCCCTTACCACAACTACCAATTCCCCACTCAACTATATAATTTCGGCCATTAGACATTATGGAAGTCTTGATAGCCTAGCCCTTCCTATACTAAAATCCTCCCTGGAATCCCAGGCGCAAAGATTGACAGTCTTTTAACCTCCAACTTCTTAAAATCAAGCGAGTATTGGAAGTTCGAGTCCTTTTCCTCTGCTTATGCTAGGATTCGGCTATTTATATAAGCATAAGCAAGCAAAGGGGTTTCGAGTTTTTTTATTGATCAGGCGACACCCGGATTTGAACTGGGGAAAAAGGATTTGCAGTCCCCCGCCTTACCACTCGGCCATGCCGCCAAAATTATAAAAATAACTGGAAATATTCCTTTTTTGGTAGGTTATTACTTAAGCCCCTTTCCTTTTTTTATTGTATTTGCATCTTGAATCCCATTTTCCTTATTTCTTTCCCAATAAACCTAAACGAATAAAAAAAATCCTTCCTTTTTTGATTGGAGCCGGATCCTTCTATTAATTGTATAGTATATCAAAACACACACCGCCTAAAACCCTCCCGTTTTCTATTGAAAGAAAAAATTTTTGAGTCACACAATAAAAAATTCAGCACAAATAAAACGGGACCCATTAACTTATTGGCTGTTAATTCATGAAAAGTTCTTGGATCCTCATTTTTGTTTCCTTAATGGCATAAGAAAATGCAATTGATACACAACTAATCAGTATCAATAAAAAAAATGAATCCTTTTCAATTTCAAGTATAACAACAATTATGTGTATATGTAAACCCCCGAACAGAAATCGTTACACAGATCTACCAAATCCGGGATCTTATTTATATATGATATTCCCCCAGGGAATTAAGTTAATTAGCGCGCTTCAATTTTCAATTGAATATTATTGAATAGCAAATAGAAATTATGATATAGTAATAGTACGGCCCACGTTACCCCAAGTCGAACTGGGATAAGCGATATGCAGATGGTCTTCGTGTGCTTAATAAATACAACCCCTTTTGTGCACTTCAATCGTATTCCACGAATTCGACTAACAAATGGGTAAAAAAGCCTCTCTTTTCTGCGAATCATTTTTGAACAACTGAATCCGCGAAAAAAGTTAAGCCCTAAAAAAAAAAAAAGGGAAACTCTAAAAGGTTCCTTTCTGTCTTTATCTCATTCATAGAGAACAGATCAAATACTGAATCCATTTACTTTATCTGGTACCTAATCAGCAGATCCTAATATCATAGTAATAGGTAGAAATTGGATCACTTTTGATATTCTATATAAGACTCCATAAGTTTAAGCGTCAGAATTTTGTTTCCAGGAATGTTTTATTAATTCATTTCAATTTGTATCTGTTGCAAACAAATCTTATTTTAAGTAGAAAAATCTCTTTATTTCTCCGCTCATACGTATTTCATACATTCCATCTATGATATGTAGTTGGGTAAAATTTCATGTGATTCAGTAAACAGAATATGATTCCATCATTGCTAGATCAATCCACATC